TACTGATGGCAACCGAACTGCTAGGACAACACCTCTCCAACAAAGCCCAGCCTACAAGTGGAACAAGAAGAACAGCTTCAACAAGAAGGAGCAGAAAATGAGGAAGATGAAGAGAATCCAGAGTTCAATGCAGACGACTTGGTGGATTCTGACGTAGATACCTCCCTTGCTATGGTGGTTCGGCTCTCGCTGCCCCAAAGATTGAGAAGTAAGATTGGAAGAGAACAACCATCTTTCAAACACTTGTCACCTGCGGCAAAGAATTACGGAAGCTGGTCATTGATGGTGGGAGTTGCATGAATGTGGTTTCAGCCTCTACAGTTGAGATATAGAAGCTTCCTACCGAGCCACATCCACAACCATATCATGTCGCATGGATCAACAAAACTACCATACCGGTAACTCAATGCTGTTTAGTTTCTATTTTCTGGTCATTATAAAGATTATATTTGGTGTGATGTTGTTCCCATGAATGTTACACACATATTATGGGGTCGGCCTTAGCTCTATGATCGTGATGTGTATCATTGTGGTAGAGAGAATACTTCCCATTTTATGTGCAAGGCTAAGGATGTTACTCTCTACCCAAAGAGTACTGAAGAAAATGAATAAATCTAGTGTTTCCGTGAGCAGTAAGCAGCAGATCTCCCCTTCTTTTTGGAAAGCTGGTGGCCGCGTGTGAATTCTTTCAAGACAAGGGGCGGCCTGATTCGACATTGTTGTTTACTCTGATCCGGTCGAGGTGGTTTTCGTTTACCAGCGCGTAGGTGGTCTAAGTTCCTATGACCGAGTCTTTCTAGCCCCTGTGAACATAAGTTGTTTAATAGTTGGCATGTTGAATCATATCATATAAATAATGGGCTGGTTTAGATCGATCCTAACCTGATGATGATTCAATTACTCGCCTCCCACTTGCCTTGATATTGATACAATCTTTCTCTCTATTACGCTATTTCTCGGTTAATAACATGGTAATTGCCCCTGCCAGTACCGGAAGTGATAATAAAGGTGGGAATGCTGTCACTAGAACGGACCACACAAATAGGGGTGATCTATGCATAGTCATTCCAGGTCCACGCATGTTGGAGATAGTTGTTATAAAATTGATAGAACCTAAAATGGATGAAACACCAGATAGATGAGGACTAGAAATTGCTGAATCAACTGCTCCTCCAGAATGGCTGGTAATACCACTTAAGGGCGGATAGACCGTCCACCCAGTGCCGCTACCCACTTCTACTAAGGCTGGGCTTAATAGGAGCACGAGACTTGGTGGCAACAACCAGAATGAAATATTATTTAATCGTGGAAATGCCATGTCAGGCGCACCTATCAGAATCGGAACAGACCAATTACCAGATCCACCTATCATCGCCGGCATAACCATAAAAAAGATCATTAAAAAAGCGTGAGCCGTTATTAAAACATTATAAAGTTGATGATTCCCACCAAGAATTTGATCGCCGGGTCGTGCTAATTCCATACGAATCAGTACTGAGAAGCATGTGCCCATCACTCCAGCAATGGCACCAAAGATGAAATGAAATATAGAGTCCCTATATCTTTGTGGTTAGTGGAGAACAGCCATCGGACCGGATTTGTCGTAAAATTGAGATTCTTTTGTTTCCTTCCTTATCAGAGAAGGGTCCCTCTTAGGGAGCTGGGGCTTCTTTTTTGAAAAAAGGGGGGCTAATACACAGGGAAGAGGCTTACTAGAAAAAAAAGACTAACTAACTACATAGCTACTTACATAACATAAGAGAATTTCATAAAGTCACTCTCTCCAACCTTTTATATATCCGGCTTTATAAAGTAAATATGAGATTTGCGTTGGTTTTTCCAACGAAACTAAGCACTTTTTTTATTTATCATTCGGAAGAGCTCTTTTTGTGGTCTCACTTTACCACGATCTGAAATGCGCGATACTTCGATTGGTGGAAGCCAGTCTATGAAGATTCCCCCTTTTCTTACGTGCAATTCCCCTCTTTCGGTAAGCATCCAGTATCTCATCAAATGAACATTGCTCTAAGCTTGTCCTGTAGATTATACGTCGTTTGAAAGCTGCTTCAAGGGTCCAACGAATAGCTAAGGTTTGTTGACGATCCCTGGCTACAATCCCAGGGACATCATAAATAGTACCTGCTCTTCCTACTCTTTCCACTTCGCATATGGGCTTTATATTCTCTAGGGCGTCAACCATAAGTTTGATTACATCGCGTTCAGTTCGAGCGGGGCGATGAAAAGTTTGATAAACAATAGCACGAACTCTTGTTTTTTTACCTTCTTTCATGCGAAAGTTGACCAACTTCTTGATCAATTGTTTTTGCTCACCATCCAAGTCCCCCATATAGCTTAGAATTTCCGAGCAATTGGAAGCCGCTTTCGATGACGAGGCCGAAGAATTTATATTACGCGATCGTTACTGTCCATCTTTATCAGCCAACTCCCCAGTTTCCAACAGTGACTGTCTCTGATCCCTCTATTTCTTCTGAGCAGCAAT